TAAACTAAACTAATATTATCAACTAATGAATAATTAAAATTTGAAAAGGGTTCTTTATTGGACCCATTTATTTGATTCACCAAATACATCATTATTTTATACTCTTTGATATATATAGCGCAACCCAATCTTCTTGAAAATTTCTATTCATTTCTATTCCTAATGGAATTTATCACCTTCTTAATATTTTTTATTTTAGATTTCTTATAAGAATCTAAAATAAAAAATATTAAGAATAATGAATATGATATAGAATATGAAGAAAAAAATCAATAATAATATCAAAATAAAGAGAAAAAAACATCAAATAAAATGAAAAAATAATTCATAATTAGAATAAGAATTCTATTTAAATCAAATTTCAATTCAGAAATCTAATTTAAATAGAATTCAAAATAGAAGTCAATTCAAATAGATTTCAAATAGATAAATATTCAATTGAAAAGTAAAGATAATAAAGATATTAAAGATTAATTATTAATTCAATATTAAAGATAATAAAGAGTAAATAGAAATATCTAAATATAGAATCTAGAAAGAAAAAGAAAGAATATAGGACTCCGGTCCCGTCTCTTGACAGTAATATATGTTGTATATGTAAATCCTAAATGTGAAAAGAGTCATAATTCATCTAGAAAAGGGAACAGATATGATATATAAAGAAGAATAGGTGCACAACACAAATAAAAAAAAAGAAAATAGTACAATAGAAATCATTGAAAATTGACTCATTCACTGAGTAAAGGATTGAATTGGATTCAGTTGGGTGGTACCAACTCAATTGAATGCTCACTCCCATTTATTTCTTATCAAATTCATTATGGAATTAACTGATCAACTTGCTATCGAATATTTCTTTTCGATTCAGTAATCTTAAAAAAAATTTCGACATATTTATTATGATTTATGATTATGAGAAGCAATCCCATTACTTCTGATCCTGTGGTTTCTACAATTGAAGAACAAAACCTAGGGCGTATCGCTCAAATTATTGGCCCAGTACTGGATGTCATTTTTCCACCGGGCAAGATGCCTAATATTTATAATGCTTTGGTAATTAAAGGTCGAGATACTGTTGGTCAGCAAATTAATGTAACTTGTGAAGTGCAACAATTATTAGGAAATAATCGAGTGAGAGCTGTAGCTATGAGTGCTACAGATGGTCTGATGAGAGGAATGAAAGTGATTGACACGGGAGCTCCTCTAAGTGTTCCAGTCGGGGGAACTACTCTCGGACGAATTTTCAACGTTCTTGGAGAGCCCGTTGATAATTTAGGTCCTGTCGATACTCGCACAACATCTCCTATTCATAGATCTGCACCCGCCTTCATACAGTTAGATACGAAATTATCAATCTTTGAAACAGGGATTAAAGTGGTGGATCTTTTAGCCCCCTATCGCCGTGGAGGAAAAATCGGACTATTTGGGGGAGCTGGAGTAGGTAAAACAGTACTCATCATGGAATTGATCAACAACATTGCCAAAGCTCACGGAGGCGTATCCGTATTTGGCGGAGTAGGTGAACGTACTCGTGAAGGAAATGATCTCTACATGGAAATGAAAGAATCCGGAGTGATTAATGAAAAAAATATTGCAGAATCCAAAGTGGCTCTAGTCTATGGTCAAATGAATGAACCGCCAGGAGCTCGTATGAGAGTTGGCTTGACTGCCCTAACCATGGCGGAATATTTCCGAGATGTTAATGAGCAAGACGTACTTCTATTCATTGACAATATATTTCGTTTCGTTCAAGCAGGGTCCGAAGTCTCTGCCTTATTAGGTAGAATGCCTTCTGCAGTGGGTTATCAACCTACTCTTAGTACGGAAATGGGTTCTTTGCAAGAAAGAATCACTTCTACCAAGGAAGGATCCATAACATCGATCCAAGCAGTTTATGTACCTGCGGATGATTTGACCGACCCTGCTCCTGCCACGACATTTGCACATTTAGATGCTACTACCGTATTATCAAGAGGATTAGCTGCCAAAGGTATTTATCCAGCAGTAGATCCTTTGGATTCAACGTCAACTATGTTACAACCTCGGATCGTTGGTGAGGAACATTATGAAACTGCGCAAAGGGTTAAGCAAACTTCACAACGTTACAAAGAACTTCAGGACATTATAGCTATCCTTGGGTTGGACGAATTATCCGAAGAAGATCGTTTAACTGTAGCAAGAGCACGCAAGATTGAGCGTTTCTTATCACAACCCTTCTTTGTGGCAGAAGTCTTTACTGGTTCTCCAGGTAAATATGTTGGTCTAGCAGAAACAATTCGGGGGTTTAAATTCATCCTTTCCGGAGAATTAGATGGTCTTCCCGAGCAGGCCTTTTATTTGGTGGGTAACATCGATGAAGCTACCGCGAAAGCTATGAACTTAGAAGAGGAGAGCAAATTGAAGAAATGACCTTAAATCTTTGTGTACTGACTCCAAATCGAATGATTTGGGATTCCGAAGTGAAAGAGATTATTTTATCTACTAATAGTGGACAAATTGGGGTATTACCAAATCATGCCCCCATTGCCACGGCTGTAGATATAGGTCTTTTGAGAATAAGGCTAAAAGACCGATGGTTAACGGTAGCTCTTATGGGCGGTTTTGCTAGAATAAGTAATAATGAGATCACCATTTTAGGAAATGGTGCGGAAATTAGTACTGACATTGATCCACAAGAAGCTCAACAAACTCTTGAAATAGCTGAAGCTAGCTTGAGTAAAGCTGAGGGTAAGAGACAAGCAATTGAGGCAAATCTAGCTCTCAGACGAGCTAGGACACGAGTAGAAGCTGTCAAAGTAATTTCCTCTTAGTAGTCAATACATTCAATCAAAAGAGTTCTTTATTATATACTACACACTACATCTTGATTCCACAAATTGACCACAATGAAGTCTAATTTGATTAATCTGATGATAAAACAGAACGAAAAAAAGAGGATGAGTAGAAAAACTTATTAGATACCGGATTCCATGGTATCTAATAAGTTCTACCTACTATTGGATTTGAACCAATGACTCCCGCCGTATGAAAGCAATACTCTAACCACTGGGTTAAGTAGGTCATTTATCACCACAAAAAGGGTCTCCATCACTTCGATGGATTATAGGTAAAATATGTTTTCTAAGCAATATGAATCTTTTACCAGTAAACATAAACGAATCAGAGAGTTATCATGTGGGATTATAGGATACCCTTCTTGACAAGAAATTGTCTCTATGTTAAAATGTTTATGACAAGGGCTATAGCTCAGTTAGGTAGAGCACCTCGTTTACACGTGCGCCAATGTTTTTCAAGGGAGCCCATTATGTAATGACCATAATTGATCTTTTTGACAAGTCGATGTCTTACTCCGTAGATTCGAGAGAACAAGAGAAAAATAGCCTGACAAATTTGGTTTGATCTGGTTCAGATGCGAATTCTGGTACTAAATCAAATAGAACCTGCCATTGTAAGGTAAATGGCCAGTCCATTCAATGCCAGGCATAATGAGTATAAGGATCTCAAAAGAACCTCTTTTCGTCCTATGAGCTTTGAGGTGTATAAAGTCTCATATTTTACTCTTACAGCGGAGCGATAGAGACTGCATTTCACTTAGGTTGATCTAGGCCGAAGGCAGACCTAAATAAAGGTCACCCTTCTTTGAAACACTTTGGTATTGCTCCTAGATCAGGATACAAATAATGAATCAGAGCACATGGAGCCATCTCAATATCTTCTTATCTTCCTCTAAAGAAAAAATATGGCGGACTAACTGATCTTTACATCAGTTGATGAAAGAGCCCAATGCAACAAAATGCATGTTGGGTCTTTGAAACAGTTCGAATCATTTTGATAATAATCAGTTTTCTCTGTTTTACCGAGAAGGTCTACGGTTCGAGTCCGTATAGCCCTAATACATTCCATTTTTGTTTTGTATAGAAATTTGAGTATTTTTGTTTTGTATAGAAATTTGAGTAGTAGTAGGAACAAGAAAATAAACACAATAATTCATTCCAACGGATCCAATTGGTATTTGTCAAATCTCGGATCAAATACCCATCTCTCTTCAGCCACTTTCATGAATAAATTACATATGATATTTATGATCTTTTTCTTCTTTTTTTTTTTTTATTTTGAATTTCATTTTCAATTACTATTTGAAAATTTGAAATTCAATTTGGAATTTCTTTATTGAATTATTAATTCTATTTTCTTGAATTTTTTCTTTACTATATTACTATATAGACTATCTATCATTATTCTAATTATTCTAAGTTAATAGAAAAGTTAATATAAGATAGGGGATTCTTTACTGTCACTATCTATTTCTAAGATATAAGATCTATATGAAATAGAAAAAATATCTAAATATATATAAGATAATAAGTAGAAACTAAGTATAAGAAAGTATAAGAATAAGTAGAATAGAAAAGAAAAATAACTAAGCTAAGTATAAGAGCATGCTATATCTACACATCACATATAGAAAGATAATTGAAGGGAGAAAAAAAAATAAAAAAGAGAAGTGGGATGACATTAGATGAATCTTGAAACAAGGTATGTCCTACAGCAAACAAACTCTCAACTATGCGGCTTTCTTTGATCAAAATTATTTTCTTGTTTCATCTAAGAAGTTCTATATGATTTGAAAATTCCAATTGAAATGGAATAATTCAACCTATTCCACATTCATATCCACATTCATAGTTTTATGTTTCTGTTTCACGAATCTAAGATTTTATGGGCTTTCCTAATAATAGAAAGCGTTATTCCTATCTTGGCATTTGTCATTTCTGGGATTTTAGGGAAGGTCCAGAAAAGCTTTCTATTTATGAATCAGGTATAGAACCCATGGGGAATGCTTGGGTACAATTCCGAATTCGCTATTACATGTTTGCTCTAGTTTTTGTTGTTTTTGCTGTGGAAACGGTCTTTCTTTATCCATGGGCAATGAGCTTTGATGTATTGGATATATCTGTATTTATAGAAGTCCCAATTGTGGGTTCAGTTTATGCATGGCGAAAAGGAGCGTTGGAATGGTCTTAGCTTAATTTTTAGACAATCAAAAGAAAAGGAAAGGATGACATTGAAACAGTTCTGAATTTGGTTGAGTTTCCATTACTTAACCAAATAACCCCAATTTCATTATTTCAACTACATCGAATGATCTCTCGAATTGGTCAAGACTTTCCAGTTTATGGCCGCTTATCTATGGTACCAATTGTTGTTTCATTGAATTTTCTTCATTAATAGGCTCGCGATTCGACTTTAATCATTATGGGTTAGTACCAAGATCGAGCCCAAGGCAAGCAGACCTCATCTTAATGCCGGAACAGTCACAATGAAAAAGGCTCCCTCTTTAGTAAGATTATATGAGCAAATGCCTGAGACAAAATAGATTATTGCTATGAGAGCCTTTACTCTTTACTATTACAGGAAAGATGTTCAGTACTGATTCTTATAGTACTGTTCGCGGAGTCGATAAGCTAATTCCTGTGGATGCCTATTTGCCAGGCTGTCCGCGTAAGCCAGAGGCAATTATAGATGTTATAACGAAACTTCATAAAAAAATATCCCGAAAAATCTTTAAAGATAGAACTGTGTATCAACAGGAGAATCGATGTTTTACTACTAAATCACAAGTTTTACCTTCGACGCAGTACTCATACTGGAAATTCCGATAAAGGATTACTCTATCAATCACTATCTACTTCAGAGATTTGGATTTGAAATCTTTTTCAAATCCAATCTTCCTACGAATTAGTGAATCAGGCAGGGTTCCTTTGTGCAGAATAAGAAAAAGCGGTCAATCATTAAAAATTTCATTGTCAATGTGAAATATTCATACAAATCAAAATGTGGGAGAGATGAAGAATATGCAGGTTCATTTATCTGATTGGCTAGTCAATCATGAGTTAATTCATAGATCTTTCATTCTCGAGGAATAGAGACTTTTCAAATAAAAACTGAAGATTGGGATTCCATTGCTGTCATTTCCTATGTATATGGTTTCAATTATTTACGCTCCCAGTGTGCCTATGATACCAGGCGGATTTTGAGCTAGTGTGTCTCACCTTACGAAAATACGTTATGGTATAGATAAACCAGAAGAGGTATGCATAAAAGTATTTGCTCTCAGGAGTAATCCTCAAACCCCGTCAGTTTTCTGGATTTGGAAAAGTGCTTATTTTCAGGAACGGGAATCTTATGATATGTTGGGAATTTCTTATAAGAATCATCCTCGCCTTAAATATATCTTCATGTCTGAAAGTTGGATAGGCTAGCCTTTACGTAAAGACTATATTACGTCCAATTTCTATGAAATTCAAGATGCATTGATTGATAAAAAACCCCTTTTTTACTTATATGATTTTCCTTATACGACACGACTCCAGATTTCGTTTCAATTTCAATTAATGAGCATCTTGGCATTCCCCTTCTAGATGAAAAACAGGAACTGGACTTTCATTCGAGGGGCTAAAAGAAAAAAAAAAGAAAAATGAAAAAGAAAGTAAAGAACCCGATCCGTCTCAATGAATTCATTTCATTTGTATGAGGTATGAATAAATATCTATCCGATACATTATTCACGTGTCAGGAACCAGATTTGAACTGGTGACACGAGGATTTTCAGTCCTCTGCTCTACCAACTGAGCTATCCCGACCATTTTCCGTGCATCATCCTAGCAGAGTACTTCTATCTATGTCAATGAAAAGAACTAAAAAAGAAAATCTTAACAAATTTGCCTTAGCCCCTGAAATTCTTGGATCTTCAAAAAGAAAACTTTCTTTGTAAATATAAGGAAAAAAATATGGACTATGAATGATTCAATAACGGAGATTCCTTTCACATATATCTTCATATCGTATTAGAAAAAACAAATGAGATTGGATTGGAAAAAGATACGAGGATTTCTATTTGGATCCTTTTGTGAAAGGACAGAGTGGATGAAATTAGAAAGATATTTCATTTTTTTTTTTAAACTGAGCCACTGATGAAAAAAAATAAAGGGGATGAGGATAAATAAAGAGCGAGGAAGTAAAATGGGCTTTTTATTGGGGATGGGGATAGAGGGACTTGAACCCTCACGATTACAAAATTCGACGGATTTTCCTCTTACTATAAATTTCATTGTTGTCGGTATTGACATGTAAAATGGGACTCTCTCTTTATTCTCGTCCGATTACTATTCAAAAGATCTATCAAACTCTGGAATGAATCATTTGATCACTGAATATTCGAATTCTATTCTTTTTTCAACTTCAATCGGAATTGATTCACAATAACTCTTTAATTTTTCATATATCTTTTGATCTCTATCATTCTAATTAAAAAAGAATAGAAATATAGGGTTTCTATAGATCCTTATCTCACACTATTACTAGTAATAGAAATAAGAAATAAAACTAGTAATAAGAAATAAAAAATATAGAAATATTATTCTATTATTTCATAATAGAATTCAATCTCAATAATAGAATTGAGATCATATCTAAATATATAGAGATATAGAATAGAATTGAATATAAGATTTGGGTTGTGATTAATCGTTTGCTATATCAGTATGTATACGTACTTAGGTATATAAGGTTATCCTTTCTGTCATTTCGATAGAAGGATTTTAGCTACTAACGTAACGTAATCAATTTCATTCGTTAGAACAACTCCCATTGAGTCTCTGCACCTATCCCTTTTTATTCTCATTTTCTATCGTTTTTTCTCTCAAAACAAAGATTTGGCTCAGGATTGCCCTTTTTTAGTTCCAGGGTTTCTCTGAATTTGGAAGTTACCACTTAGCAGGTTTCCATACCAAGGCTCAATCCAATCAAGTCCGTAGCGTCTACCAATTTCGCCATATCCCCCTTTTCCTTTGAGCCTTTAAGACAAGGATCCTGCTGTAATTCCATCCACCTCTTTCATTTATCTTGACACTATTGAATCCATTAGGTAATGATTCCTATATTTAAAAAGTTTATGCTGCTATTTTATTTTTTTGCCCACCCTCTCTCTATTCTATATTATATCATTTCATTTATATTGGATGAACCCTATTTTTTTTTCAATATGAAATGATTTTATCATTGATCTATCCGCAATTCAATATGGATAGATATATCCCACATATATATATGCCTTTTCTCCTCCTTCATTTTTACAGTGTAGTTTTGAATAGTGGAACGGTCGATATTCATTCTTATTCTTTTTTTTTCATTTCAAATTTTCATTTCAGTGATATTTTCTTTTCATATATTTCATATATATGAATAGAATTTCTATTTATATATCTAATTTATCTAGATCTAAATAGTTTTCTTTTCTATTTTCTAAATAGAATAGAAAATAGATAACTAGAAAATAGTTAACTAATAATTAATGAATCGAAGAAATTGAAATAATCAATAAATGAAATAAAAAAAGAATAAGAATCACTAGGTAATAGCTAAGATCCGATAGTTTCCTGTATTTCTATACACTTTTGCTCTGATATCCGCCCGCTTAGCTCAGAGGTTAGAGCATCGCATTTGTAATGCGATGGTCATCGGTTCGATTCCGATAGCCGGCTCTTTTTTTTATCAATTTTTTTATTTACATGATTGAAAATTTCTACTCTCGCTTTCTCTAAATGTCGGGTCACCGATCTATTATGTCATGGTAACTTGCAGCTATAGCTATAAATAAAAAAGTTGACTAGAACAATTAGATCTCTACAGAAGAGATTGGAAAACGTAACCTTCGTTTGAATTTCCTATATATACAAAAAATCCGAATATTGATAAAATTTCTTTTATTATGTTTTGTAGGACTTTAGTAAATTGAGTTTTGTTTTGCTGATCCTTTAGTTCAGTCTGAATTTATATTTTTTTGTCAAATAAAAGTGAATCAAAAAGGAGCCTTTCTATGTCTCGTTACCGGGGACCTCGTTTCAAAAAAATACGCCGGCTGGGGGCTTTACCGGGACTAACTAGTAAAAGACCCAGATCCAGAAGTGATCTTCAAACCCAATTGCGCTCTGGAAAAAGATCACAATATCGTATTCGTTTAGAAGAGAAACAGAAATTGCGTTTTCATTATGGTCTGACAGAGCGACAATTACTTAAATATGTGCATATTGCTGGAAAAGCCAAAGGGTCAACAGGCCAGGTTTTACTACAACTACTCGAGATGCGTTTGGATAACATCCTTTTTCGATTAGGTATGGCTTCGACCATTCCTGGAGCCAGACAATTAGTTAACCATAGACACATTTTAGTTAATGGTCGTATAGTGGATATACCAAGTTATCGTTGCAAACCCCGAGATATTATTACTACGAAGGATAAAGAAAGATCGAAAGCTCTGATTCAAAATTATCTTGTTTCATCCCCCCGCGGGGAATTGCCAAACCATTTGACTATTGACTCCTTACAATATAAAGGATTTGTAAATCAAATAATAGATAGTAAATGGATCGGTCTGAAAATAAATGAGTTGTTGGTCGTAGAATATTATTCCCGTCAGACTTGATTCTAACGAAAAGAAAAAAGCAAGGTTCATTCATACCAATTTTGACTCCTTTTGCTGAAGTAAATAGAGTACCTCGTGCCCTGTCTCATTCACGTATCAAAAAAGGATCGGCAATAGGATTCTTTTGATTTTTTTCTTCTTTTCAATAGATTTCTATTTTCTTTGTATTTTACCTATCACAGGTATTAATTAGGGATAGAGAATGTCTATTAAATAAGGGTTTTACCATTAGAATAATGATATCAATTCTTATTTTCTTTGATACATTGTAGTCGGTAACGTTGATGAATGAAAAGAAACGGAGAGAGAGGGATTCGAACCCTCGGTAAACAAAAGTATACATAGCAGTTCCAATGCTACGCCTTGAACCACTCGGCCATCTCTCCTACAGAATGTTATTCTTGATCAAAACCCGAATGAATAGCGAGTCCTTCATCTTAATTATCTTAATTGTAGTACATGTATGACCGCCCGATGGTTCCATAAGAAGAAATTTCTTTTCCAATTTCATATTTCTTAACAACAACTTCTTTCATCAGCTAATCCATGGAATTCATGAATTGTCCGATGAATCTTTTTATTTCAACTATTTCAATTGTATGGTGTGGCACATACACGTTATGTAAACAAAAAGGATGGTTACTTTATATTGATTGAATGATTATTCCATTCTTTTCCTTTTTGGATCATAACCAAATCAAAAATTCTCGAGTTAGCAAAATCCATAAAAAACTTGGTTATTCAACTTAGATGAAATAGTAATAGTCATCGGTATACTGGTATACTACAAAATTGGAATGAGATCTAATCTGATTCAACTATTTCATCTTTGTCCAAAAGGGAGACACCGCATTTTTTCCAATAAGTCTGTTTTTATGTTATTTTGTACTGTACAATTCCTTTTTTTGTGGGATCATTTTCCCCGAAAGGGGATGAGAAGAATTATAGAATGAATTGCTAATTATGCCTAGATCTCGAATCAATGGAAATTTTATTGATAAGACCTCTTCAATTGTAGCCAATATTTTATTACGAATAATTCCGACAACTTCAGGAGAAAAAAAGGCATTTACCTATTACAGAGATGGTGCGATTTGATTTTTTCTTGTTTTTTTTACCCCTCAGTTTTACGAGAAAAAGAACGTAGTTAGGAATAGAAAAAAAACAAATTAGTGAAAGAAACCTACGCTTGGTGAAGGTGAAGTTTAGAGATAGAGCAATTCCTTCGGTCGTGTATCCTCGATTGATGCAGCCTTAGATACTTCAATTATCAATTTTAGTATTGAGCGAAAGGTTACATCTATAGGTTCTGTATTGGAGGTCAATACTACTTCATTTAGTACCAATAGGTGGCATCGGGGAAAAAGCACTACACCTAGGAATCAACAATACAAAAACTTTGTTATAAAGAACCCTTTTCCTTATCGGTATCGGGACTAAAAATAATGGTTAGGAAAACAAAGATCCATCTCATTCGTACTTTTGGTACCCGTATAACCATCAAAGATCGTTGAAGTGACTAATTCCTGGAAATCATAAGCGTTGAGTACAAAGAAATCTTTGGAGTTACCATTTATATCTAGCACTAATATGATTGGTGTTAAGAAAAAACCTCTTGTGGGAAGGCTGGCTAGAAATTTCTTGTAAAAATACCAGCTCCTGTCAGTTCATAATGAGAATAGTGAAATTTTGATTACATGAATTATTCCGATTAGTACTATGCACAGAAGGGAGGAGCCGTATGAGATGAAAATCTCACGTACGGTTCTGGAACGGAGATTCTTTTACTAGAATGAACGACCGTAACGGATGTCGGCTCAATCCGAAGGAAATTATGCAGAAGCTTTACAGAATTATTATGAAGCTACGCGACCAGAAATTGATCCCTATGATCGAAGTTATATACTCTATAACATAGGTCTTATACACACAAGCAACGGAGAGCATACAAAAGCTTTGGAATATTATTTCCGAGCATTAGAACGAAATCCTTTTTTACCACAAGCTTTTAATAATATGGCCGTGATCTGTCATTACGTGCGACTATCTTCACTATAGAAAGAAAAAAAGATTTAATTGTCTAGTAAATACTAGAAAAAAGATAGGCTTTCTACATAGGAATCGTCCAAAGTAACGATTTTTATCAGCTGTAGCAAGGAAAAAGACTTCGCGAGAACCAAAAAATCGGAAGAAAGAGGTATGGCCTATATACTTTACTCTATGGATAAAGAGTCGAATTGATAGAGAAAGCACCGTAAAGATCCATTAGGAAGCTATTATTTGGTAAATACAGTTCAGAACTGCTTAGTTATTACTTATGATGGGATAAAAAAAGTGAGAAATCAACTTATGTAATAGAGTCGATCTACTAAAGTATTGAGCAGCGGTGTAGCATCAGATCCCAAAGATAGTAAGTTCTTTTTTCTTAACGGAGGAAAGTCTTTTTCAAAGATTCTATATAAATAGAAATCTCATATACCATATATGAAATATGAAACCGAGATAGTTACCTTTCAGAAAATCCTAACGATATTGGGAGATATCTATGCTTCATTCTTCTGAAGGTGGGAGAAAAGAGAAAACTAATTATTGATTCAATTTAGAATTGGAAACTTATGCAATAAACATCTTCTGGTTAACCCAAGAGAAAATAGAATAGATTGATGAGAAATTTCATTCAGTTAGCATAGGATAGAAGATGGGATGCAAAAAGAATCGATTGCTGAGCCGTATGAGGTAGGAAACTCTCAAGTACGGTTCTAAGGGAGGGAATTTACTAACCTATTCCGACCGGGGAGAACAGGCCATTCTACAAGGCGATTCAGAAATTGCGGAGGCTTGGTTCGATCAAGCTGCTGAGTATTGGAAACAAGCTATAGCGCTTACTCCAGGGAATTATATTGAAGCACATAATTGGTTAAAAATAACGAGGCGTTTTGAATAAGACCATTCTTTTTTTTTTTTTATCCAGCAATCAAATTAAATAAATCGTTCCTATGAGAAGATCCAATCAATA